AGTCGGTAATCTGTCAACTTTGCCGGAACGTATTTTAATTTCCAGTTTAATTACAGTTATTGTAATCGATTTATCAAGCAGGGGAAAAAATACAACTTTGCTTTACCAAATTTCGTTAATATCTATGTTAATTGGCGTGGTTGCTTTACTATGTCAATGGGGAATCCAATTTTTCTTAATCTCTTTCGAAAATTATCGAATCAGTAATTTTAGTTATATATTTAGATTTCTTCTGTTGACTTGTTCGATATTATCTGTTCTGTTATCAATTGATTACATACGATGTTCAAAAATGGCTTCGGCGGAATTTTTGTTTTTCATATTAACTGCAGGTTCGGGCGGAATGGTTCTTTGCTGGGCAAATGATTTGGCCACCCTTTACGTGGCATTGGAACTTTCAAGCCTATCTTCTTGTTTCTTGTCTGGACATACTAAAAGGGATATAAGATCAAATGAAGCAACTACGAAATTTATATTGATGGGTGGAGCAAGCTCGTCTCTTCTACTATATGGTTTTTCCCTGCTGTATGGAATTTCCGGTGGACAGCTTCAGCTTGATAAAATAGCAAGTGAACTCCCGTTTAGTCAGTATTTCACTGTAATCTATATTGCTACTGCGTTTATTACAGCTGGAATGGCATCTAAACTTTCTCTCGTTCCTTTCCATCAATGGACTCCTGATGTATATGAAGGAGTGTGATTCGTTTGAAAAACAAATTAATCGTGACGAATAAGTATATGAAGTCATAATTGTTTTTTGGGGCGTCCTGCGAGTGCACGGAAATGCGAAAATTTCCCCATGATAGTAGTTACCTAAATTAGCTTTTCTCTTGCCGTATAATAAGATTCATGCATTGTTCAACTAATAACATACGAGTGAAACAGAGGTAAATGGCGATATTTGGTAGACCCCCTTTTCTATCATAGATCTAACTATCTATTTCCATCCTCTCTCTTATTATGGGTATATTTTCGAAATAAAGAAGAAGAAGGAGGAGGAAGAAAAAGATTGGTAGTTTATGCGGATTTGGCTACAAATCCAACTTATTTCTGTGTCATTTTTCACAATTTGATGGAAAGTGAATAGGCTTGATCCTTCAAAAGCTACTGACAAATTCCTCCAAGTTGATAAATCACCCCAAGATATTATTAGATTGAAGAATATGTGCACTTACTTTGCTAGGAACGAAAAAAGTCGCAATTTGTCTCCCCCGCCCGACGTGTGCCTACCAACTCAACAAGTAGTTTTAGTTGTTGAAGGGATTCCGTTGAAAATTGAAGAGGGGTAAACAGGCAAGAAAGAATTCGAGACGAAACTCCTCTCCTGGTGGGTAATCCAAACAAATGATGAGGGATTCCTCGAGAAGTTAACAATTAATCCCCATATTGAATGATTATGAATTATTCAAAGAAGAATGGGTTTGAAACATACACGAGGAAGGTTCTGGGAGCAAAATCAGTTATGAATCTCTTATGAACCAGGAGCCGTGTGAAGTAAGAATTTCATGCACGGTTCTGAATGAGCGGAAAGATCGGAAATCCTCTTTTCGACTCTGACTCTCCTATACCAGTCGTTGCTTTTTTCCCCGTTACCTCTAAAGTAGCAGCTCCAGCTTTATTTACGCGACTCTTCGGTCTAACTTTTCCATATTTATCTAATGAGTGGCATATCGTGGTAGGATTATTAGCTACTTCTAGCATGATAGTAGGAAATCTAATTGCCATTACTCAAATAAGTATGAAACGTATGCTAGCTTATCCCTCTATAAGCCAAATTGGATATATTCTGATTGGAGTACTTGCTGCAGACCCGGAGAACGGTTACGCAAGTATGATAACTTATACGTTTATTTATATACTCATGAATCTGGGAACTTTTGCTCGTATCACCTCATTCGGTTTGCGAACCGGAACTGATAATATTAGGGATTACGCGGGATTATACATGAAGGATCCTGTTCTAACATTCTCTCCGGTTTTACGTTCACCATCCCTAGGGGGTATCCCTCCACCATCCGGTTTTTTTGGCAAACTCTATCTCTTTTGGCATGGATGGAAAGCTGGTTCGTACCCATCAGTTCTGGTAGCGCTCGTCACAAGTGTAATTTCCATCTACTATTATCTCAAAATAATTAAATTGATGTTCACTGGGAAGAATGGGAGTAGCGATGCACCCACAACTTCTATACAAAATTCATTAGTTTCTCCATCAATTTCAAGAAGTTCTATTGAAATAGCTATGATCATTCGTGCACTAGCATCAATCCTATCGGGTATATTGATAGATCCCATTATCGGGATCACACGGAATACTTTATTCTAGATTCACTTCTCTTCTTGTGACGCGAACTCCCTTGTTTCGAATGATTTTTATTAGAAGCCAGTTCTGCTGTCCCAACTAGTTTGTCTCCACAACTTACGAAATAGTTATATCTTCTTCGGTAATTGATCCTGACATTCTCCTATCTAGCTTGTATTTGTCTTTTCGCACCCGGAATCACTTGCTAGGAAAATGATCACCCGTCTACTCCGGAGGAGATATAAGTATTTCCGCGCGATGCGCAGCTGGGGTTGGGCAGTAACAACCCATGCTGCTACATCCAAGTAGTTAGGCAAGTAGTTAGGCGGAAAGGGAATGCCTATCTCTTCCGCATCTTCATATGGTCTTATTTTATGTATTATTTCATTGATACTGAAGGGAGGAAAAAAGATTTGCTTGCGAGGCAGGCGTGGGCTTGTCAGGCCGTGAAAGGAGGAGATTCTCTGTAGGGAGAGGGGATCAACCATCCCTTTAGGGATGGTTGGTTGCGGGCGAAAATAGATTCGAACCCTCGACCGTCGTCAGTATGAAGTGGAACCTTACCACTTCGTGAAAAAGCAATGAGTAATGAAAAAGGTCCAGGTACCTCGTCTAAACCTGACCTGGGTGGAGTCCCAAATTAGTAAATTTGGTGAGGGGGGGTGAAAATTCGGTTCAGCAGTTGACAGGCTTATAGATATACTCGTACAATAGGGTAGGATTGGTGAGCGTAACTCCGCCGCGTCTCCCTGCCTCGAAGGAGGGGTAGACATACTAGACTCAAAATAGAGTACCGCGTAGTACGGAGGTTCGAATCCTACGCGAGACGTCCATAGGTCTCGCTTTTCTGGGAGAAGTCTCCCGACTTCTCGCTTCTCACCAATGGAACCCACAACTTTCCCTTGGTCAACTTCCATGCTTGTCTTCTCGAGTGAGGTAGCACTGGAAATGTCTCTCCGACTCGAGAGATGGGTGGGTCCTACCTCAGAGATATGTGAGGCAGTAAGTTCCACCTTCTCTCTTCCGTCTTCCCGAACCAAGGCTGGGACGGCAAATCCTAACATCCGAAAGTTTTGGGGCGATACCCGAAACTGGAGGAATAGTATCACAGATACGTAAGATAGATAGAAAGTGAAGCAGAAACAAAAAAGTACGACTGAGATATGAACGTGATTCCTCTCAAAAATTCGAATGGTTGCATGGTGTCTCATCGAACAACCGGGGGGGGGGGGGGACTCAAAATCCCACCCTTCCTTTGTTCCCAAAGGACTTCGAATCCTTCGA